CCTTTACGCATACTCAAAAAAATTCGGATTATTGATCCAATTCCAAAAACTTATGTTTCATAATTTTAGAACTCAATTTGTCAATTTAAAATTGATTCTTCTTGTATACAATATACAAATTACGATAATGTATATTATACTTCAAATCGTTCGTTGAGAGGTATAAAGGATTAAACCCTTTTAAGTAAGAAATAAAGTTTTTGATCGGGATATGAATCAAACGGGGGATCCCTTAACTATTAAGGGGTCCGTGGAACGAATCGCACTTTTACCACTAAACTATACCCGCTACAATACAATTATTGTATATAAATGTACCTTTTGTCGAACAAAGCAATTAGGCGTAAATTAAGAAATAGGAGCATAATATTATGATAATTAGAGTGTTGATATATTTCTTAAGGAGACCCCTAATGAAATTAAAAAAGGCGAAGGATCCAATTTCATTTTTTTATTTTGTTTTTTTCTACAGCCAGAACCCGGCTGTAGAAAAAAACAAAATAAAAACCCCAACAAATTAACTTTCTTTTTCTTTCTTTCTGAAGTAACTTTCATCCACTAGCACTAAATCGTTAGGAGTAATTCATCTAATTGTTTTTTCCAGATCTAAATTTATATATGAGATTTGTCCCTACTGCCCGTATCTAAAAAATCTTGTTTTTTTGAACATGAAGAAATAAAGAAGCCATTGCAATTGCCGGAAATATTAGGCCCACTAAAGGCACAAAAATGGAAGGTAAGTTTATCATAGAATGGGTACCTCTATTTACTATTTGTACCTGTTATATATATATATATGTTATATTAATATTTTTACTATTCTTATTAATATTGTTCTAAAAAGAGTCTATAATCACTAGAATTCATATATACTTAGTATAAGTATATATGAATTCTAGTGATTATAGCTAAGTGAATATATAATGAGTATAGAGTTTAATAAATCAATAATAAAAAAAAATGTAATAAATAATATTCATAAATAATAGAATCATAAGTACAAATAAAATAAAAAGAATGTAGAACTAAATAATTTGATTGATTTCGTCTTCTATTTCCCGAAGAAACAAATATATGTATGAGTATGATAATACACCTTTTTTTTAGTATTCTTCTAGTATTCTCTTATTACTTTGCTGTTGTATGTTTTAATTTTAGATTTTTGTCTCATAATTTTTTTATTTGAAGTTGAAAAAAAAAAAGAATTTTTGGTTTGGTTCTGTTCTACCTTATTTTTATTTTTCATTTTGAGTCAAAGAAAAGAAAGCGTGAAGCTGAAATAACTCACTCAGAACTCCCTTTAAAAGATTACGTGGTACGATTGAATCAAATAAGCCTTTATGGAATAAATATTCAGCCGCTTGTGAACCTTCGGGTACTGCCTTATTCAATGTTTGTTCAATCACTCTTTTACCTGCAAATGCAATGTAAGCATTAGGTTCAGCAATAAGAATATCCCCCAACATGCCAAAACTAGCTGTCACCCCACCAGTAGTAGGAGATGTAAGGATCGATACATAGAATAACTTTTTATTTGTTTGATAATTATATAAAACAGAAGAGATTTTAGCCATCTGCATCAAGCTCAAACTTCCTTCTTGCATACGTGCTCCTCCGGACGCACATACTAGAATAAGAGGTAAAAGTTTATTGGTAGCATATTCGACCAAACGGGTGATTTTCTCACCTACTACGGATCCCATACTACCCCCCATAAACTGAAAATCCATAATTCCAATTGCTACGGGAATGCCATTTAGTTGACCTGTGCCTGTTTGAACAGCCTCAGTTAATCCTGTCTTTCTTTGATAAGAATCAATACGATCTTTATAAGGTTCCTCTTCTGAATGAAATTCAATGGGATCCAGAGAGACCATGTCTTCATCCATAGGATTCCAAGTACCTGGATCAATCGAAAATTCGATTCTATCTGAACTGCTCATTTTCAAATGATATCCACAGTGTTCGCAAATATTCATTTTTGATTTAAAAAATTTTTTATAATTTAATCCATAACAATTTTCGCATTCAATCCACAAATGCTTGTATTTTTGAGTTTCATCGAGATTATTGGAACTTTCTATTCGAGTAGAATCAATATCATTTGTTTCATTCATGCTAGTTATTATACTAGAACTAAAATTCTCTCTTTCACTACTATTTCTGCTCTTACCATAAATGTAACCATAAAAATAACTATCATTGAATTTGTCACTATCACTTAAAACGTAGCTATCAATACATATTTCAGAACGAAGATAACTATGAATGCAACTCTTAATGTTATTATTCCAACTAAATTTAGTATCATACATGTAATGATCATCATCATTCTTAAAGACGTTATTCAGATAGCTAGAATTGTTATAACTAGAAAAAAAACTTTCTGATTCACTTAGAAAAGAATGATCATTTTTAATCTTCAAAATTTTATTTTCAATATCAAAATATATGGAATAACTGTTCCTCTTATTATCCCTAACTAAAAAAGTTTTATCAGATAGGAAATTCCGGATGTTCCTGACATCTACAAAATAATTAAAATAACTGTAACTAAAATTGTTACTATCATTCCAACTATGAGTTTTTTTATCCATATCGATTAAAATTTTTAGGTCTTCGCCTACATTGGTATTTTCAATAGGACCAAAACTATCCATTGATTTACTTAATCCACACCTATATTCTAACTCCTTATTAAACAACATAGAATTGAACCACCATTTTTCCATAGAGTTTTTTCCTCTATTTACAGGAAAATACAATAGATGAATAGTCATTCGATAAAAAAATCATAAAAATATTCTATATTTTCATATTCTATCTCATTTATTTACTATCAAATAGATATATAAATCCAATCACTAGGATTAGTAACCGATAATAATAACGAGCAAATGGGTATTAAAAAAAATTTTTTTGTAAGAACCAGGAGTATTATTTCACTATATATATATATCACTATATGTGCTGTAATTTTTTTTTTTTTCAATTCTCTATCTAATTAGAAAAGAATATCTTTTAAAATAATATTAAAAATATTCTAAAAAATAAATGATAAGAAAATAAATAATAAAAAATTCGAAATTCTATTTTAAATAAACAATAATAAATAAAAAAAAAATCACCTTATGGGGGATTTATATACCCAATTACTTCATTTAGTGATTATTCATTTGCTTTTTCCTATATTATATCTTTTATCTCTATCCATTTTTTTTTTATTTTCTTTTGAAAATAGAGAATAGTTCATTCATTTTTCTGGCTATAGAAAAGAACATTCTATGGAAACAACAAGAAATAAAAAACTAGGTATGAATAGAACAAAAGAGCGGGGGGATAAAAGAGAAAAGAGTTCTATAAATCTATATACAAGTCATCCACACCCTCTTTTTTTTTATTTCATTATTTTATTTCATTAATTGAATTTCGTTTGTTGATTAGGGTTAAGTTCCATAAAAACACCTGCTTTTTTTTGAAATATCCTGAAGAGTTCCTGTAGGTTGAGCCCCTTTTTCAAGGAAATATAGAATAACAGGAATATTTAAATATGTGTGATTCTTTATTGGATCATAAAAACCCACTCTCCGAAGATCTCTTCCCTCTCTTCGGGATCGAACATCAATTGCAACGATTCGATAAACGGCTCATTGGGATAGATATAGATGAACAATGCACCCCCCTGGAAACGTATAAGAAGTTTTATCCTCGTACGGCTCGAGAAAATTTAAAATTCGATTTATGTATAAAATTCTGATGTCAAATATATTAATAAAATCATCAAATCAATTAAATTATAGTTTAAGTATTTTTTTTTATTTTCTTTCTGAAAAAAAAAAATAACTCCTCTTATTTGCAACCCCATAACTCAAATTGTGAAATTCTCAAATAACTCAAAGGAAAACAATTAAGTATTTTTCATTTATTGAGCGGTCTCTATCCCCTTTTCTTGCCTGTGCTTCTTTAGAATTTTTTTGTCTAATAGAATTGATGAGACAATTTGAAAAATGGTATTTGCTTGTTCCAGGATCTTTTCGTTTTTTCTTGAATCATTGGGTTTAGACATTACTTCGGGAATCCTTAATCGTTTTAAAAATGGTAGCAACATACCATTTTTTTCTTTCTCTGAAAGAATCATACAAATATAAAGTTGATTCTCGCAGATACACTTTTGAGCGAAATAGTCTTACCAATTCCAACAAATTAAATTTTATTATTATTTTTTTTTTAACCTTGCTCGAATTGGATCCTTTCTATTTTTTTATCAAAAAGATACTTACGAAGTTGTTCTAATTTCTTAATTTTCATTAACCTTAGATACTTGCCCCTGAGAAATGAATCAACTCTAGCTCTATCATTTAATAATATTTACATCATCAATCCTTCTCCCTTTCCAAAAACAATAAGTTCTAGTGGAGCAGAACAAACGATGTCGAGTCAAGAGCATCTCGATTTCTATATACTAGAAAAAAAATGGTGGATGTAAGAATCCACACCCAATCAAATCATGTCTGTCAAATCGCACGTTGCTTTTTACCACATCGTTTCAAACGAAGTTTTACCATAACATTCCCTTAACTTGGATATAGTATGTAATTGATTCAATTATGAAATCGTGAATAGTCATTGATTCAATCGATATGTAATAATCTATCTTTTTTACTTCTAGGTTTTTCTTCTATATAACATAACGGAATAATTTCCTACAATTTCTAAAATAGAATGAAGAAAAGAAAATTCAAATGAATTCGATATTGTATGAATCAATTTTCTACTCTCTTTTCTTTTGTTCTAAAAAAAAAAAAAGAAAAATGGAAATAAATATTAATAATATAATTATATATAATTAGCTATCCACAATGATTACAATAAAAAAAAATTTCGACTTGCTTTTGAAGATGTGGATTCAAAAGCAAGTCGAAGTTTTTTTAAAGACGAATAATTCAAAAAAAGGGGGGGTACTCTTTATTCTAATATACAATTTGTATTCAACTAGAATATACATAATGACTGGATATGTTCTGGGACGGAAGGATTCGAACCTCCGAATAGCGGGACCAAAACCCGTTGCCTTACCGCTTGGCCACGCCCCATTGTTGATTTGATACTAATAAACACTATTATTGATATTGGTTGTTCGTCAATTCCAGTTCCAAAATTTCTATAGAATAAATTGTTGCTAGGATTTTGATATGCTTAAATTAAATATAGACTAAAACTAAATTTATTGATCATTACATAGAATTCAATTAAAATATTATATGAAAATATGATTTTTTCTAGTTTTGGATTTCAGAATCAAATTCAGAATGAAAAGATTTTGAATTGAATAAGTTCAAATCAAAGAAAAATTTGAGGGATCTTATCTTATTTGATTCATTCTTTTATTATTACTTATTACTATTACATATTAATAAGTAATAATAAAAGATATACATATATATACAAATTACATAATACAATAAAAAAAATGAAGATTCTAATTCAAAAAAAAGCAAGAATTCAATTTATTTTCTTAAAGAACAAAATTTTTGTTATGCTTAACATCTTTAATTTGGTCTGTATTTGTATTCACTCCGTCCTTTATTCAAGTAGTTTTTTCTCGGCGAAATTGCCCGAAGCCTACGCTTTTTTGAATCCAATTGTAGATATTATGCCAGTAATACCAGTACTCTTTTTTCTCTTAGCTTTTGTTTGGCAAGCTGCTGTAAGTTTTCGATGAGATCCATAATTTGAATAATGTCCTAAAAGCATTCATTCATAATTTATTCAAAAACAAAACTTCGAACATTTTAGCAATTTTTAAGATCAAATAAGTCTTACAGTGTAAATTCTCGATTCGAATATTGAAATTTTTTGATAGACACAAAAAATCTCGACCATCTTATCATCTATGTTTTTTCCATTGAGAAATCCTAATCCTATTATTAAATTGAATTTGAGCCCGCCACCAATATAATAAATACCTAGATTGCGGATATGAAAGAAGATTTTGAGTAATAGGAATTATTAATAATGGTACGAAAAGACTCGACTCTTACTCAAAATCAAATCCATTTCCTAATTTTTTTTATTTCCTAGAAATCACTTCATTTCTTAGAAACTTAACTTAATATTAAAGACTAAAGTAAATAAAATAAAATATATAAGAGAATCTATTCTCTTTCTTTGTCGTTTTTTTTTAATTATCTTGGAGATTTTATAATGCTTACTCTAAAACTATTTGTTTACACGGTAGTGATATTCTTCGTTTCTCTTTTTATATTCGGATTCCTATCTAACGATCCAGGACGTAATCCAGGGCGTGAAGAATAAAAAAAAATTATTCTGTGTTTTCCTTGCTTGTGCTGGATTTTTGATTTTTTTATTTTATTAGGATTTTATCTATTTTACATCTTTAACTAGTAAATAAAAAAATCAAACAAACAACAAGGAAAAGAAAAAAATAAAGAAGTTCCAAAGGTTCAAAAAATAAATACCAAATCATCAATGGAAACGGAAAGAGAGGGATTCGAACCCTCGGTACAAAAATTTGTACAACGGATTAGCAATCCGACGCTTTAGTCCACTCAGCCATCTCTCCCCCATTGAAAAAAATAGAAAATTACTATGTTTATGTTATATCGCATAAACAAAAAGAACAAAAAATAGGTCTTGAAAAAAAAAAGATCCAATCCATCTTTATATCTTATCTCTCTCTTTTATTATTATTATTCTCTCTCTTTTATTATTATTATATATATAATAATAATAAAAGAGAGAGATAAGATATGTATTTTAGTTTAGTTTTAATTTAATAAATCACAATTCAATTATAATAATTGCTTATGGTAATTTCTATATTTATAGTCATTTCTGTATTTTTCGATATTATTATAATACAAAACAAAAATTTAATAGTATAAGATATGACCCTAATAGAACTATCAGAAGATCGAATGGTATACTTTGTAAGAGGGTCTCGAAGAAAAAGCAACTTCTTCTGGGCTTTTATTGTTTTTTTTGGTTCATTAGGATTGTTGTTGGTTGGAATTTTCAGTTATCTTGGTATGGATTTTTTATTTTTGTCTGAGGAAATTCTTTATTTTCCATTTATTCCACAAGGGGCCACGATGTCTTTCTATGGAATCGCAGGTATCTGTATTAGTTCTTATTTGTGGTGCATAATTTTATGGGATGTGGGTGGTGGTTATGATATTTTCGATAAAAACGAAAAAGAAGTACGGTTTATTCGTTGGGGATTTCCTGGAAAAAATCGTCATATTATTCTCCGAGTACCTATGAAAGAAATTAAGTCCATTAGACTAAAGATAGCAAAAAAAGAAAAAGATATTTTTGCTGGTAACGTTAGTTATTATATTATCGCTTGTATGGATACCATAGAACAGGGACTTATTCCCTTAACTCGTCTTGAAGATAATTTGTATGTACAGCAAACTGTAGACAAAGCTGCAGAAATATCCAGATTCTTGGGTGTACCACTTTTGAATTCATAAGAATTTGATTCCACTCAAAATTGCATAAAAAGCTGAAGAATTAGCCTATTTTTTGAGTGTACCGATTGAAATATTTATAGATGGGACGCTCTTTAGTTCCGAAATCCGACTATAATATTCATTACCCGAAGTGCTCTTTTGTCTATTCATGAAAAGGAGTAATTGCTTCGATTTCTTATTTGATTTCTGTATTCTTTCTAAATTTTTTAACAAGGCAAGGAATAAAACTCTCGAATTGCAAATCAAATAAAAAACGCGGGAATAGATTATAGATTTCTATATATAAGCTCTATGACTTGTAATAGAACTTATGCTTGATAGAAAGATTATTATCATATAGAGAGTAGTTGACGAATGAGGTGAAGTTCCTTAAAGACGAAAAATGGAAAAAAAGAAAGCATTCATTCCTCTTCTATATCTTACATCTATACTCTTTTTGCCCTGGTGTATCTCTTTCACATTTAAGAAAAGTCTGGAATCTTGGTTTACTAATTGGTGGAATACTAGGCAATCCGAAATTTTCTTAAATGCTATTAAAGAAAAGAGTATTTTAAAAAAATTCATAGAATTAGAGGAACTATTCTTCTTGGATGAAATGCTAAAGGAATACTCGGAAACACGTCTACAAAATCTTCCTACTGGAATCCACAAAGAAACAATCCAATTAATAAAAACGTATAACGAAGATCGTATCCATACGATTTTGCACTTATCGACAAATATAATTTGTTTCTTTATTCTAAGTGCTTATTCTATTCTAGGTAATCAAGAACTTTTGATTCTTAACTCTTGGGTTCAAGAATTTCTATATAACTTAAGTGACACAATAAAAGCTTTTTCTATTCTTCTATTAACTGATTTATGTATAGGATTTCATTCGACCCATGGTTGGGAACTAATGATTGGTTCTGTCTATAAGGATTTTGGATTTGCTAAGAATGATCAAATTATATCTGGTCTTGTTTCGACTTTTCCAGTCATTTTAGATACAATTATAAAATATTGGATTTTCCGTTATTTAAATCGCGTATCTCCGTCACTTGTAGTGATTTATCATTCAATGAATGACTGACTGAAAAAACGATCCATTGGTCCAATTTTAATTAAAATTTGTTATTTTTTTTTTTTAAAGCGAAAACTAAAAAAAAAGGACTTTTTCTTTATTTCTTTATTTTATACCCCCAGGATTCCTTATATATTTCAGGAAACTAATTTCAGTAAATAACAAAATCATGGATAGGGAACTATGCCAGTAACCTACCTAATCTTATTGTAGAAGTTTTTAGGATTAATGATTAGACCATGCAAACTAGAAATGCTTTTTCTTGGATAAAGGAAGAGATTACTCGATCTATTTCGATATCGATTATGATATATATAATAACTCGAGCACCCATTTCAAATGCATATCCCATTTTTGCACAGCAGGGTTATGAAAATCCACGAGAAGCAACGGGCCGTATTGTATGTGCCAATTGCCATTTAGCTAATAAGCCTGTGGATATTGAGGTTCCACAAACGGTACTTCCTGATACTGTATTTGAAGCAGTTGTTCGAATTCCTTATGATATGCAAGTGAAACAAGTTCTTGCTAATGGTAAAAAAGGGGCTTTGAATGTGGGGGCTGTTCTTATTTTACCGGAGGGTTTTGAATTGGCTCCTTCCGATCGTATTTCGCCTGAGATTAAAGAAAAGATAGGTAATCTGTCTTTTCAAAACTATCGCCCTACAAAAAAAAATATTCTTGTGGTAGGTCCTGTTCCTGGTCAGAAATATAATGAAATAACCTTTCCTATTCTTTCCCCAGATCCCGTTACTAAGAGAGATATTCATTTCTTAAAATATCCTATATACGTAGGCGGGAACAGGGGAAGGGGTCAAATTTATCTTGATGGAAGCAAGAGTAATAATAATGTTTATAATGCTACAGCATCAGGTATAATCAAAAAAATCATACGAAAGGAAAAAGGGGGATACGAAATAATTATAGTGGATGCATCAGATGGACGTGAAGTGATTGATATTATACCTCCAGGACCAGAACTTCTTGTTTCAGAAGGTGAATCCATCAAACTTGATCAACCAGTAACAAGTAATCCCAATGTGGGTGGATTTGGTCAGGGGGATGCGGAAATAGTACTTCAAGATCCGTTACGTGTACAAGGTCTCTTGTTCTTCTTGGCATCCATTATTTTAGCACAAATCTTTTTAGTTTTTAAGAAGAAACAATTTGAGAAGGTTCAATTGTCCGAAATGAATTTCTAGGCCTTCGGATTTATCAATATGGTAAGCTCATAAAAAGAATGAAGTTTTTGTTGATAATTCATGTAATTTTGTATAATATAAAAAGGTATGAAAAGACATTTTCTTTTTTCTAGTGTTTTTCTACTATATTTAGGGAATTTCTTGTATCGTAATACTGGTCAGTTATAGTATGTATATTGTGAATAAAACTATTTGACTTTATTTCTTTGTTTTTTTTTTTTAACCCTACAATACAATAA